AGTGAATTCAAAGGTAAACACGAATATATATATGAAAATAATAGATCTATATATACGAATATATATAGTCTTATATATATAATAATAATGGATAACTATAACATAGTATTGAAATAGGTGGTATATCTTTTTTTAGTTTTTTAGACAATTCAATTTTTTAATTTTCTTTTTTTTATTGCGATTGGGTATAAACATCCACCTTATTTTTTAAATTGTATTGGGGTTGCTAACTCAATGGTAGAGTACTCGGCTTTTAAGAGCGACTTTATTTTTTACACATTTCTATGAAGCAATCAGTTCGTCGATACTATCGGTAGAGCTTGTAAAACCACGACTGATCCAGAAAGGAAGGAATGACTGGAAAAAGTAGCATGTCGTATCAATGAAGAATTCTAAAAATATTTCATTCTTATAGCTTATAGGATCCAGCTCAAATTTTTGTTTGAATTTTTGGCTCGTAAAAAAAAAATTAAGTTGGGTTTGATTAATAAAGGGATAGAACTTGGCGGTTCTAATTATAATAGGAAAACAAAAAGCATCGAGCTTTCATTTATTTTTTATTTGGATCATTACCCCATCTAATTGTACGTTAAAAATAGGTTAGTGCTTGGTGTGGGAAAAGCTTTTCTGGTTAATGGGTTATTTTTGTTATGAGTCCTAACTATATAGCTATTTTCCATTATCTTTTGGTATTTTGGGGTAGCGATAAATGTGTAAAAGAAAGAGTATATTGATAAAGATATTTTTTCCAAAATCAAAAGAGCGATTAGGTAAAAAAAAATAAAGGATTCTTAATTAGCTCGTTATCCTAGAACAAAAATTAGGCGAAAAATCGATTAGAGAGAGTCCGTTAATGGGTTTTACTTGTTTTCTAGGTATATATAGATTTATACCTTTTTATGTTTTGACTATATCGCACTATGTATCATTTGAAAATCCAATGAATCTCTGATTCTTTGTTTGACGAAATAGACTTTTTGAATGGAGCAATATCAAGCATATTTAGAACTTAATAGATCTCGATATCAGGACATCCTATACCCACTTTTTTTTCGGGAATCTATTTATGGACTAGCTTATGGTCATGAGTCCTTTTTTATAGAAAATGTAGATTACAACAATAAATTTAGTTTACTAATTGTAAAACGTTTAAGTACTCGAATGTATCAACAGACTCATTTCATTCTTTTTGCTAACGATTATAAAAAAAATACTTTTGTGGGTTATAACTATCATTTTTATTCTCAAATAATATTAGAAGGTTTTGGTATTGTCGTGGAGATTCTATTTTCTCTACAATTATTTAGCTCTTCCTTAAGGGGATTAGAAATCGTAAAATCTTATAAAAATTTGCAATCAATTCATTCGATTTTTCCCTTTTTCGAAGATAAACTGATATATTTAAATCATAAGTCAGATATACGAATACCCTATCCTATCCATCTGGAAATATTGGTTCAAATCCTTCGATATTGGATAAAAGATGTTTCTTTCTTTCATTTAATAAGGTTGTTTTTTTATTACTATTATAAATTGAATAGTTTTTTCTTTCCAAAAAAATGGATTTTTACTTTTTTTTCAAAAAGGAATCGAAGAATTTTCTTGTTCCTATATAATTTATATGTATGGGAATATGAATCTATCTTTCTTTTTCTACGTAACAAATCCTCTCAGTTACAGTTAAAACATTTTCGCGTTTTTTTTCAGCGAATTTTTTTCTATGAAAAAATAAAACATCTTGTAGAAATATCTACTAAGAATTGTTCATATACTTTATTTTTCTTTAAGGATATTTTCATCCATTATGTTAGATATCAAGGAAAATCCATTCTGGTTTTCAAGAATACTCCTTTTTTGATAAATAAATGGAAATACTATTATATATTTTTATGGCAATGTCATTTTGATATTTGGGCTGGACTAGAAACGATCTATATAAACGAATTTTCTCAGTATTCATTTCACTTTTTAGGCTATTTTTTAAGTATTCCACTAAATCTTTCAGTAGTACGAAGTCAAATGTTGCAAAATTCATTTCTAATTAAAATTGTTATCAAAAAACTTGATACAATAGTTCCCATTATTCCTCTAATGAGATCATTGGCTAAAACAAAATTTTGTAATGTAATGGGTCATCCTATTAGTAAGCCGGTTTGGGCCAATTTATCTGATTTTGATATTCTTGACCGGTTTTTGCGCATATGCAGAAATTTTTCTCATTATTACAACGGATCCGCAAAAAAAAAGAGTTTCTATCAAATAAAATATATACTTCGGTTTTCTTGTATCAAAACTTTGGCTCGTAAGCACAAAAGTACTGTGCGCACTTATTTGAAAAAATTAAGTTCAGAAAAATTATTGGAAGAATTTTTGACAGAAGAAGATCTTTTTTCTTTGATTTTTCCAATAACTTCTTTTACTTTTGGTAGGTTTTATAGAGGTCGGATTTGGTATTTGGATATTCTTTTTAGAAACGATTTCGTCAATTATTTCTAATTGA